GGAACTATGTAATTAATCGAAGTGGAAAGGCAATCTGATGATTCTTCATCAGATGATTGTCCAAGGAAGACGCAAGGTAGGTTATAGAAAAAACAAGGAAAGGAATTCTAAATAAAGGAATTTTGGATTGATTGAGTCAGGAACCCAAATTTTGATTCGGTATGGATAAAAGAACTTCCTATGTTATACTAGTGAAGTCTTGACGACGGGTTGATTTGATAGATCAGATATTGTTATTCATGATATTGATCCGATTCAAGATCATCAAGAGGTAATTCATTAATTGAATTTACAGCCGAAAGATTTCTCATCTCTAGGGGATTAAATCCCGAGTTATTGCGAAGTAAAAAAACCGATGAGATTATGGAAGTAAATATTCTTGCATTTATTGCTACTGCACTATTTATTCTAGTTCCTACCGCCTTTCTGCTTATCATTTACGTAAAAACAGTCAGCCAAAATGATTAATTCAAATTGATTTTGAAATCAATTTGAATGAAACTTTCCTTCTGAGTTCTTATCAAAAATTGACGAAGTCAAGTGAAAAGTTCACGTCTTAACTTAAATGAAATGAGCACACTATAATCAGCAGTTTTCTAAGAGATAGATAGTATGGTAGAAAGATGCATCTTTCTACCATACTATCTATCTCTTAGTCTATAAACTTAGTCTATAAAGTTGTAATCTAGAATAAAGATAAAGGCTTAAGTTTCTATAGATTAATCTACAATATTCTCTTTCTATCATACAAATATCATATGTGTATATTAATTCCATATATTGTATGTAACATAACACCCAACTTGCTACATCTATTATTATTATCTTAGGATTCGAAATTCCTTCCTTTTTACTAATAAGGTAAGGAAGGGGAAACTTTGCCTATTTTTATTTTAAGGCCCAAATCATGATATGAAATCAGTCGATAAAGCATAAATCGCCTTTCTCAAATTAGAAACCAAAGGGTAACTACCCATGACTCGCCCGAGCCAAGATCTTATTATTGCCTAGTCTCTCGTTAGACAACCACGATCTCTATATCATTTCTCATAGAAAGTGCGTATACACGTAACAAAACGACTTCTTCTTTGAAGAGTAAAGAGGGAAAGAAATCAAAAAAAAAAGGGTCCGGTCTTCTTCAGTATCCATCTAGAAAGATAGTCAGAGCCTATTCCCGTTGATTGAAATAGAAAATGGAATAAATTTTCAATCATTTGAATGCCTTTCTTTTCCAAATACAATACAAATACAATACAAAGGCGGGAATCGACGAAAAATCTCTTTAATTGAAAGAGTATGATTCATATCATAGATTACTCGATTGGAGTCCAATGAGATTCCAAATTCAGAGATTTTGATTTTAAATAGTTTCAAATGCGTTGAAGAACGATCTATAAAACAATTGATACGTGAACTCAATTAGTAATACTTCTAGAGCCCACTTCTTCCCCACACTACGAGGGAAAGGGAAAATGTAAAGACTACCATTAAAGCAGCCCAAGCGAGACTTACTATATCCATGTGCATTATGTCCCCTATCTCTATAAATACGAAGGAATTTTTCCATTATTCCTCACTAATAATAGTGGAATCAATGGCGCAGAGTCAAAAAGGGGTTCTGACGAACACTATTGAGAAAGCAATCCAATAAATCGATTCGGATTTAGAATCAGGAAAGATTAAAACCACAAGCAAAATACAAAGAAGAAGAGATTTCTCATTTTTTGGTAATCAGGCGACACCCGGATTTGAACTGGGGAAAAAGGATTTGCAGTCCCCCGCCTTACCACTCGGCCATGCCGCCAAAACGATAGAAAATAGATAAAAATTTCCCGGATTCGTGAATTTTTATTGTACTTGCATTTTGACTTCTGTTTTCCTCAATCCTTTTCTTACAAACCCCTTTTGGTTGGATTTGATCCAACCCTTCAATTTATTGTATAGTATCTGAAAATACACATTTGATTTCTCAACTTCAATTATAACAAAACATGTGACTATATGTAAACCCCAGAACAAAAATTGTTACACAGATATCTATTATTTAGATATGTTTATTTAGATATGTTGTCGATAGGGAATTATCATAAAATTATCCTACTTCATGCATTGAATAGAAATTCTCTTTGGATAGAGCACGGCCGGGGCTGTTCCAAATAGAACCGGCAATAAAAGAGAATATAGTTATCTGGATACGTGTTTAATAAATGCAACCCTTCTTATACAATACACTTCAAATTGTATTCTACTCAAAAATAAGGAAAGTACAAATATCTCTCTTCTCTTTGAATCGTTTTTTGAACAACGAAATCCCTAAGCTGAGGTGGTTAAGTGTTAAAAAATGGATTCTATCTTATTTTTTTCTTCGTCTCCCAAATACCGAATCTTTCTCTTTTTATTTTTCTCAAATTCGAATATGTAATATCATAATAATGGTATAATTTGAATCCTTTTTTTTTTKCGATTCTATACAAAACCCTATGACCTTAATAAGTCTAAG